AAAATCTATCATGGTCAGCAAAGTTGTTTCTTTATTTGTTTTTGCTCTGTTAGTTAATAATTTCAATTTCATTAAGAAAAATAAACTAAATAAATGGAAAATACAAATTGATAGAATTCCTCTTATTTTTTCTTCAAATCCGAAAAATTTCTCTTTTTTTTATACATAGGTCGTCGATTTGGCATTGGAAAAAGGGCTGGCTGCCCTTCTAGTAAATAGTTCAAACTATTTTATCGATATGAGTGTTCTATATCAGATAAATTCTACACTGGCTATTTCCCGTTTAAAGCATTTCGAGACTAATACTAATGTAGTTGTAGAAAGAGTACCCCTTTTTGCCCGGACTTCAAGCAGTTTAGCTTTAACCGTGTTAATGGTCTCACATTATTGGTCTATAGAGAATCAAAGTCAATTTACCAATAAGTCGCGAAATGCTATGGTTCTTCCATATGATTTCTGAAGTTATTCAGAAGTAATTCGTCGAGATCGTGCACCTTTTCTTCTTTTTTTTACTAAAATAAATAAGAAAAAATATTCTAAAGTGCAGCCGGATATATCCAATCTATTCTTGAAATAGACAACTCGCACACACTCCCTTTCCAAAAAAAATCAATACACCAACCACTACAGTTAGATTTATTAGATTTGTTGCTAAAATATCGGTATTAAGCCCGAAACTCCCAGCGAATGGCCAGTGAGCTAAAAAAACGAAAGATTGGGTTACATTTTTCATATGCTCTCCTCTTATAGATAGGACGAACAAAGAAGAAAGTTTTTCGATCACTTACTTCGCTCGCCCTTTTTTGATCGGTTTTTTAATGCGAATAGATTCAATCTAATAATTTCTTTTAGATTAAGTCTTAGGTCTCGTTTGACCTGTGAAAGATCCCCTTTGTTGAAATGTTCCCAAAATTCCTAAAAAAAAAAAAGAAAAAAGTATCTAATCTAAAGGACTCATTTTCTTTTTTAGGATTAAACAAAAGGGTTCGCAAATAAAAGCGCTAGTGCCACAACCAGTCCATAAATTGTTAAAGCTTCCATAAAAGCTAGACTAAGCAATAAAGTACCTCGTATTTTACCTTCTGCTTCTGGCTGTCTCGCAATACCTTCTACAGCTTGTCCTGCAGCAGTGCCTTGACCAACCCCAGGCCCAATAGAAGCAAGCCCTACGGCCAATCCAGCAGCAATAACGGAAGCAGCAGCAATTAGTGGATTCATGGTGAGTTCCTCGTGTCAAAAAAAAGAAATGGTTAAGGATACAATCAACCAAGAAATTATTATTTCCAACTTCTAAGCTCTATTGGGGTAGAAGTAACTAATTAAGTACAAATAAATGATAATTGAAATCGTTCGAATTACTTCGAGATCTCGTTTTTAGTTTCTAATCATTAGAGGTTTGTGTAAATCCATATGATTCTCATTATTCTATTTCCCTTTCTTTTCAACCAATCACCCTTTCATTCCATCCTTTTTTTTTACTCTTCGATATCCTTGAGTTTCCGTTTTTTCCCCTTGATCCAACATAATAAAAGACGAAATACAGAAAGAACCCCTATTAAAATCGAACTAGTCCAAATCCAATAGGGATCATACAATTGATAACAATATGCTGCATAGAACTAGATATGGAATCCAGTTCTATATAGAAGGGAATTCCATATATCGGATTAGATAATGAATCCAACTTAGGAATAAAAAAAATCCCATATACATTTGTTTCTTCTATTTTGTTTGCGTATTTTCTCATTTTCTATTGAATCCGATTCTAAAATCATTCCTTAGAAAGCCGCACAAAAGATGACTGTCTTATAGGCATTAAGGATATAGATCTAACCTGACCCCGCCTCTCGGAATGCATATATACTTTAACTCTTCCGTAATATAGTCTATTCTCTCCCCTACAACTCTAGGTTGTATATTCATACGCATTGCGAACTATTTAGTTTTCCAACTAAGAGGATTATCCGGAATCATGCATGAATTAGGCTAAGCTAAAAAAAAAAGACTCTTGTGAAAACTAGTCAATTCAATGATGACCTTCCATGGATTCACCTATATAGGCTGCGGCTAACGTTGCAAAAATAAGAGCTTGAATACCGCTTGTAAATAATCCAAGAAACATGACCGGTATAGGGACTACTAAGGGGACTAAAGAAACAAGAACAACAACGACTAATTCATCCGCCAATATATTTCCGAAAAGTCGAAAACTAAGCGATAATGGTTTTGTGAAATCTTCTAGGATGTTAATTGGTAAAAGGATTGGGGTTGGTTTAATATACTTCTCGAAATAACTCAATCCTTTTTTGCTAAGACCCGCATAAAAATATGCCGCCGATGTTAGTAAAGCTAAAGCAACAGTAGTATTTATATCATTCGTGGGCGCTGCTAATTCCCCATGGGGTAACTCTATAATTTTCCAAGGTAAAAGAGCACCTGACCAATTCGAAACAAAAATAAAAAGGAACATAGTTCCAATAAAGGGAACCCAGGGACCATATTCTTCTCCAATCTGAGTTTTGCTCAAGTCTCGAATAAACTCAAGTACATATTCGAAGAAATTCTGACCGTCGGTCGGGATGGTTTGTGGATTCCGAACAGCTATGATAACTGAACCTAGCAAAATAGTAATTACGACCCAAGAAGTGATGAGTACTTGGGCATGAATTTGGAAACCTCCTATTTGCCAATAAAAGTGTTGGCCTACTTCTACACCCGATATATCATATAACCCCTTGAGTGTTTTAATGGAACATGGTGTAATATTCATATTGTCCTCTGATAAAAATTGAACTTCAAAAAAGGAATTCTTTTGATTCAAGCATCTCTTTCTCAACTCAGCAACTTGAAGTATTAATCTTATATTTAAGATACCAAGAAATCACATCAGATCATAATATATATCAATACCCTTTAATATATATCAATATTCCCCTTCTTTTATTTATTCCTATAAATCTATGCAGTTGCTCAAGAATTCGCTATTCTTCTTAATCAACGATTTCTTATATAGAAAGAACGGCCCTCAGAAATTGCAAATACTAATTTGTTAAGAATTAATCGAATTGAAGTCATAGTGTCATCGTTGGCAGGAATCGATATATTCGCGAGATCTGGGTCACAATTTGTATCGACTAAAGAAATAGTAGGAATCCCCAAAATGGCACATTCCCGAAGAGCTATATACTCTTTTTGCTGATCAAGGACGATCACAATGTCAGGCAACCTCGTCATATATTTGATCCCGCCGAGATATCTTTGCAAGGTAGATAATTTTCTCTTTAAGATTGCCGCATCCCTTTTTGGGAGATGGTGGAATTTTCCCATTTTTTCTTCTGCTCTTAAGTCTCTAAATTGAGAAAGTCTAGTTTTGGTAATCGACCAATTCGTTAACATACCACTGAACCACTTTTTATTAACATAATGACAGCGAGACCTTATTGCAGCTGATGCTACTAAATCTGCTGCTCTTTTTTTGGTACCAACAATTAAGAAGCTTTTTCCCTGACTTGCTGCATCAAAAACTAAATCACAAGCTTCTGATAAAAAACGAGCTGTTCTAGCGAGATTTGTAATATGAGTACCTTTACGCTTTGCCGAGATGTAAGGGGCCATTTTAGGATTCCATTTCTTAATACCATGACCAAAATGAACTCCTGCTTCTATCATCTCTTTCAAATTGATGTTCCAATATCTTCTTGTCATTTTTTCCACACTTCCCTTTTATTTTTTCTTTTTTTCATCTTACCATTACAGAATTAATTTCTTTTTGAAGATTAAGAAAGAGCCGAAATAGCTTGAAATAAATAATAATTGTTCTGATGGGACCTTCTACTCATAATTGACCATTGATACATGGTATAAACATAGCCTTAATGAATTAACTGACTTCTTTTACTTATTAATTTTAATTAATTTATTTAAATTAATTAATTAAAATACAAAATCCAAAATCAGACCTGTTAGCATTCTAAGGTCAAAAGTATAGTTTAAATTCAAGTAAAAAAAAAATTGCTTTATGTATACTTAAATCGTATAAGTAGGGGGTTATAAATGACTTAAATCATATAAATAGGGGTAAACGGGGCTTCTGATGTTTCATAGAAATTGTTTGTTACGTCAGAGTCAGAAGAAACTAATTCCGTATGGAGAAACAAAATATCTCTCATTTCCGACGCGAACAGATTTTTTTTTTGAATTTCGAAATAAAGGTTCTTGTCTTGTGGGGAACGATGCACAAATTTTTGGAATCCTGTACCAACAGGTATAATCCCCCCCAGAACTACGTTTTCTTTCAGGCCTTTCAACCAATCAATACGACCTCGTAGGGCAGCTTTTGCTAAAACTCGAGCAGTTTCTTGAAAACTTGCTTCAGATATGAAACTTTGGGTATTCAGGGAAGCCCTTGTTATTCCCAATAAGATTGCCCGATAATAGATCGATTCATCTAAAGCCCGCCCTGCTCGTTCCGCTCGCAATAGTCCTATTAATTCCCCAGGTAAAAAAACATTAGACATTCCATCTTCGGAAACCCTTACTTTTGATGTTACTTGGCGTATAATAATTTCTATATGTCTATTATGGATCTGTACCCCTTGGGATCGATAAACTTTTTGGATCTTATTAACCAAAGAGATACGACTTTGGGCTATGGTTAGCTCAGCTCCAATCAAGAATCCCCAGGGAACCCCAAGAATTCTTGGTATACGTTCATTCCAATCCTCAATTCTCCTTTCGAGATTCGGCGATAGTGAATCAATTGAACGCGCTTCGAAGATTTGTTCCACTTTTGGAAGACCTTGCGTTATATCACTGGATCTCGATTTTTCATATATAAACGTAACTAACCTATCTCCTTTGTAAAGGATTTTTCCATAATGACTATGAACAGTTGCTCCTATAGTGGCCAAATAAGGCTTAGCTGCTCTTAGAACAAAGGAGTCCATATTAACAATGAAAATTTGACCAGATTTTTTTATGCGCGATTTAAATAGACATACATTTTCACAAATAAATTGTCCAAGGTGAATTATTACCGATGTCTCTTCCCATGAGTCATGATGGAGAGAGTGCCAATTCAAATGGAATGGCTCCAAGATGATGTTACTGTCGAAATTCGAAATCCTTTTATTTTCGTCTATTAAAGAGTATTTAAGTCCTTGAAGTACTTGGAAGGTCTGTTTCAAATTGTCAAGGAACAAGTATTTTTTTAACAAGATCTGATTATGCGTTAATAAATAGTAAGATGAAGACAAATTCGATATACTAGGTACAATAGCGCCTAAGAGCCCAAAAATCTCTCGAATAGGAATTCTAGGATTCGATTCTTTTACCGCATTGGGATATTTCGAATTCTTGAATAAACCAATTTGAGAACAGTTGGATGCCAACAAAATCATCAAAGATGCATATTCTTTATTTCGATTCAACAAGGTGCCAATAGCTTCTTGATGTTGGCTAAGTGATTGAATCTTCGCCTTGGAATAAAAGGAATTGGTATTGTTGGGATCTAACCTATTAGTGGGAATCAGTCCTACACTTGTCCTATCATACCTTCTTCGTGTAGACGAAATAGTAGACTTGACTAACTCAATTCTTAGGAAATCGCGAATCAGATCATTTGTTCTTACCTCAAGAAGAGAAGCACGAGCCCCCTCTTTTTCTTCTTGTTCCCAATTCACTACTAAGCAAGTTCGAACGAATTGACTATTCGTGTGATAAATTCTTTGAGTTAACTTGCTATTTTCATGAGAAATCAAATTTACAAGTCGAAGTTGGAGATTATCCTCTTCTTGCAGGAGATCCCGCGGGAAAAGTGTTGCTAAATTTCTCCCTTCGTCCATTTTATATGCGACTGCAGGTCGAACCAAAACAAAATACTTTTCCTTGCTTTTGAGAATTTTTTTCCGTTGAACATAAACCCAATTTTTCCTTTTTTTTGATTCCTTAGAATCTTTTTTTTCTCCTTCTGGTGGTATCAAACTGCCACCTAATATCTTATCCGCCTCTTCAGGAAAATGAATATCTCCGGAAAAGATTTTGAGTTCCGTATGGCTTTTTTTTCTCTTCACTCGGACCAATCCACCTAGTCGACTTCTTGTATTTTTTGTGAGTTGTGTATCGACTCCAATAATACTGTTGTCAAGTACCTTTAGGGATGAGGATCTCGGCAAGATATGCAGTTCTTGAAGAATGAAAAAAAACGGATCTACTTCTTTTTGGTATTTTAGACTAAATTCTTTTATTCCTCGATGCTCAATAAAACCTTCTTTCTTTAAGATAGAATCTTCCTCCGGGCTCCCATATTCGTCTTCTGAGTCTTCCTCTGAGTCTTCTTCTAAAGTCCCATATTCCTTCTCTGAGCCATCTTCAGAGCTCCCATATTCTTCTTCTGAGTCTTCCTCTAGACTTCCATATTCGTCCTCTCGGGTCTTATATTCGTTTTCTGGGCTCCCGTATTCTTCCTCTGAGTCTTTCTCTAGAGTCCTATATTCGTCGTCTAGGATCCCATATTCATCTTCTAGGGTTTCATATTCGTCCTCTAGAGTCCTATATTTGTCTTCTAGGATTTCATATTCGCCCTCTCCCTCTCGGGTCCTATATTCGTTCTCTGGGCTCTCATATTCATCCTCTGAGTCTTCCTCTCGAGTCCTATACTCTTCCTCTCGGGTCCGATATTCTTCCTCTTGAGTCCGATATTCTTCCTCTAGGGTCCTATATCTAAATTTAACAATTCCTGAACCCCTTTTATCTTTTCTGTATCGTGGATCGTCAAAATAAGCAAAAATAGTATTTCTACGTAAAACACCCATAAAGGGTATTTCAATTGAAATACCCAAACAGGATATTAGCTTTTTCTCTTGTTCTTGATGATATTGTAATGGAATGACGAACCTATTTCTTCGCTTTTTCGCCAACAAATCCGAATTATCTTGAAGAATGGAAGGGTAGACAAAATTCCAATGACCGTTGGACACGATTCGATTTGGCGTTAAATAATTAATAATTTCCCTATCTTTTTTACCAAAAGTATCCAACAGTCTATGGCTTACTTGATCATTAGCCATTGAGAGGTCAAAGATATATCTTCCATCAACAGAAAAATAATAAGTATTCATTTGATCTTGATCCTTGTGGAGTGAAAAAGATGCTATACTGGATCTCCACATACTTACTGACAATATCCATAAATGGCTTGTTTTTGGTAATCGACGAAGATTACCATATTGATATTCGGGCGCATGGTAAACATCAGTACTCCAGTGCATTTCCCCGGCTGATTCGGAATAAATATGCTTTTGTACCTTTTCTTTAAAATGCAAAGTGGATGTTCCGGCACGAATCTCCGCAATTACTTGTTCGGATTCTACATATTGATCATTTTGCACTAGAATTAAGCTTTTTAACGGAATATTAACACTATGTAGAATATCCTGACTCTGAATAGTTACACGCAAGTCTATATGGCATAGAAAAGCAGGCTGCCCATGACGGGTACGTGTGGGGTGAACCAAATCCTCATTGAATTGGATTTTTCCATTTGAAGGGGATCGTACAAGGTCCGCAGTACCCCCTGTGAATACTCCACCAGTATGAAAAGTTCTTAATGTTAGTTGAGTCCCTGGCTCCCCAATTGATTGACCCGCAATAATACCTACAGCTTCTCCCAATTCGACCAGATCCCCATGAGTGGGACTCCGCCCATAACATAATTGGCAGATCCAAGATGTGCTCCGGCAAGTAAAGGGGGTTCTAATATATATTGGTTGTGCTCGAAACGGTTGTGTTCGAAAGGCAGTTATGAATCGATTGACTAATCCAATTCCAATATCTTGATTTCGAGCAGCAATGCATCGTGAACCAATATATATATCGTCTGCTAATACACGACCAATTAGTGTTTGGCCAAAAAGTTTTTCCGTCATCCCATTTTGAGGACTCACAGAAATACCTCTGATAGTACCACAATCTCTTCTACGCACAATAATATGTTGAACTACTTCAACAAGTCTACGTGTAAGATAGCCAGCATCCGCTGTTCGTACAGCAGTATCTACAACCCCTTTTCGGGCTCCATAGCAGGAAATTATATATTCTGTCAAAGAAAGTCCCTCGCGTAAATTGCTTTGAATAGGTAAATCAATCATTTGTCCTTGAGGATCCGCCATTAACCCTCTCATACCTACTAATTGGTGTACCTGAGATGCATTTCCTCTGGCTCCTGAAAAAGACATTAGATAGACTGGATTAGAAGGATCCGTTATTCGAAAATTAGAATTCATTTCTTGTTTCAAATATTCACTTGTAGCATACCATATCTCAACGGATTGGCGTAATTTTTCTACCGCGTGTACAGCCCCATAATAATAGTGTTTCTCCAAAAGAAAACTTTGTTGTTCCGCGTCTTGGACTAACCATCCTTTAGAGGGTATTGTTAAAAGATCCTCGATTCCTAAAGAAATCGATGTAGTAGTGGCTTGATGGAAGCCCAGAGTCTTTATTTGATCCAGTATATGGGATGTATATCCCATTCCGAAATGATCTATTAATCTGCTAATAAGTCGTTTCATAGCAGTTCCGTCTATCTCTTTATTATGAAAGACCAAGTTGGCCCGTTCCGCCATACATAAGTACCCCCTTTTTTGGCTGAGTAGGATTCGACAATGGGCCTGAGTCAGTGATTCGAAAACTTAATTTACTCCCTTTCCTCAATCTCAATCTGGATTTGCGCGGCAAAAAAGATGGTACTAGCAAAATCGGAATGCCCCCCGAAAGGGGCATCGCCGAATCTAACTTCCTTGTTTAGATAGTATATGAATAGGCCCGACTAAATCCTTGTACGGCTTCCTCTATTTCTCTATAAAAAGAAATATGACCAAGAGTGGTTCGAATGTATATAGAACGGATTTCTTTTTTTCTATTTCCCACTACTAGATAGTGGGCATAAATCTCATGATAAGTCCCAAAAGATTCATATTGAACTTCAATCGGAACTTCTCTTGACCCAACGATGCGTTGATCTAGTTTCCATCGGAGCCACAAGGGACTGTTTAAACCGATTCGTTTCTGTTTATAAGCTCCCAGTGCATCATAGGAACTATAAAAATAGGGTTCTTTATCTTTCGTATACTTATAATAATTGTTATTATTGTAGTTTACTTTTTTATTTGGAGAGTTTACGCAACTATTATATCTATTTGCACAAATACCTCGACGGTTTCCAATCGTTAATACATAAAGTCCGATAAGCATGTCTTGGGTTGGCACGCAAATAGGATCTCCAATAGCGGGAGACAGGAGATTCATATGAGAAAACATAAGTAAACGGGCTTCCGCCTGAGCTTCCAAGGATAAAGGTAGATGAACAGCCATTTGATCCCCATCAAAGTCCGCATTGAAACCCTTACACACTAATGGATGTAAACAAATAGTACGCCCCTCTACTAAAGTGGGTTGGAAGGCTTGTATGCCTAATCTATGCAGGGTAGGTGCTCTGTTCAACAGTACAGGATGTCCCCGCATAACTTCTTGAAGTATTTCCCATACAATGGGTTCCTTTTCCCAAATTTTCCTTTTAGCAATCCTGACATTAGAAGTAGCACGTTTCGTGATTAAATCGCGAATTACAAATAGCTGAAAAAGCTTTATTGCTATCTCTAGAGGTAATCCACATTGATGTAATGAAAGCGAAGGACCCACAACAATGACAGAACGCCCCGAGTAATCGACCCGTTTCCCAAGCAGAGTCTCGCGAAACCTCCCCTCTTTACCCTCAATTACATCTGAAAGTGATTTGTATACTTTATTGTGACCATCCCTCGTCGGTTGCCCGCGGGACCCACTATCAAGAAGTGTATCCACGGCTTCTTGTACCAATTTTTCCTGGCACATTACTAAATCCGCTGGTGCTAATTCACTTCTTTTTAATAAATAGGCAAGGTTGTTGTTCCGACGGATAACTCTCTTATAAAGTTCATTAATATCCGAAGTCACTACTTTATCCCCAGACCTATAAACAATGGGTCTCAATTCGGGAGGAAGAACCGGTAATAAGCACAAAACCATCCATTCTGGTTCTACATTTGTTTGAATAAAATGTTTCGCCAATTGCATGCGTCTAATCAAAAAAACTTTTCTTATTCGTCTTTTTCTATCTTCCCATTCATCTCCACTATACCCCTCGTCTTCTAATTCTTTCCATTCAACCAAAGAATTCTCTATAATAATTTGCAAATCCAAATCCGCTAATTGTTCTCTAATAGCACCTGCTCCTGTCGCAATTTCCCGATTTCGAAATGTGGCAAAGCCTGGGGTAGAAAAAAAGGGAGAAATACTGTGGTTACAGGATGAAATTTCATCTTCGAATAAACCCCGTAATCGTAAGAAAGTAGGTTTTTTAGCGCAGGGCCTAGCAAAAGAGAAATCGCCATATACTAGGCCCTCCAATTTCTTAAGGGGTTTATCTAAAAGATTCGCGATATAACTAGGAAGACCTTTCAAATACCACACATGAGTCACTGGACATGCCAGTTTGATGTATCCCATTTGATATCTTCGTATCCGAGAATCAACAAATTCTACCCCGCATTTTTGGCAAAATCTTTCGTCTTCATTTTCAGCTACGCTAGCTCGAGAATTTCCACAAGCACAAATTCCGCTTTTTATGGGTCCAAAGATTCTTTCGCAAAACAATCCATCTTTTTCAGGTTTATCGGTTTTATAATGAAAAGTGGAGGGCCTTGTGACTTCGCCAACGACTTCCCCATTAGGTAGGATTTTTTTAGCCCAAGCCTTTATTTGTTGAGGGGAAACGAGTCCAATTTGAAGTTGTTTATGTTTATATTGGTCAATCATAAAATAGAAATAAGAAAATAATTTATATTTATTCCCATCAAACATCCTCCCTATTAACCTGGAAGTTCTTCTCAGATACAAGGAAGTGGTTCAGTTCTAGAGCCAAAGATCGTAGTTCTCGAACAAGCACTCGAAAAGATTCTGGAGGATCCTCGTGATTAGGCACTCTTTTTCCCCAGATCGTAGCATTAAGTATTTCTTGGCGAGCTATAAGATGATCAGATTTATAAGTAAGTATCTCTTGTAAAATATGAGCAACACCAAATCCTTCTAAAGCCCAAACTTCCATTTCTCCTACTCGTTGTCCCCCTTGCTTGGCTCTTCCTCTAACGGGTTGTTGGGTAACAAGTGAGTAGGGCCCAGTAGAACGTCCATGAATTTTCTCATCAACTTGATGAATTAATTTTAAGATATAGGACTTCCCTATTAGAACAGGCTGTTCGAAGGGACCTCCTGTTCTTCCATCAAATATTCTGCTTTTTCCCGGGTACTCGGGTTCAAATACCCATGGATTTTTTGTTTGTTTACCGGCTTCATATAATTCCGAAAACACAAGTTTTCTTGAAGCCTCTTGCTCATATCTCTCATCAAAAGGTGCTATTCTATAATGTTTCTTTAGCAGATCCCCTGCTAATCCGAGCGAGCTTTCAAATATTTGTCCCACATTCATTCGTGAGGGTACTCCTAAGGGATTGAAGACCATATCAACAGGTGTTCCATCTTGCAAATAGGGCATATCTTGCCTAGGCAAAATTTTGGAAATGATCCCCTTATTCCCGTGTCTTCCGGCTATTTTATCCCCAACTTTGATTTCACGTTTCTGTAAAATATATACACGAACCATTATGTCAAGGGGGTCCCTCTGGATCCATTTCACATCGATAACGCGCCCTCTTCCACCTATAGGTAGTTTGAGAGAAGTTTCTTTTGAAGTGGATACCTCAAGACCAAAAATAGCCCGTAATAATCCAGCTTCCGCAATATACGATGATTCGCTCGCTATCAGAGGCGTTAATTTACCTACTAAAATATCGCCAGTTTCTACCCAGGATCCCAACCTCACAATTCCATTTCTGTCCAAATTGCGGAGTAAATGTTCTTCCAGATGTGGTATTTCTTTAGTGATTTTTTCAGCGGAGCCTTGGCTTGTCGTATCCGTCTGAATTTCATATTTTCGGATGTGAAAAGAAGTATAAATATCCTCATATACTAAACGTTCGCTAATTAGTACTGCGTCTTCAAAATTGTAACCCTCCCAGGGCATATAAGCTACTAAAACGTTTTTTCCTAAAGAAAGTTCCCCCCCAACTGTAGCTGCTCCCTCCGCTAAAATTTGCCCTTTTTTAATGGATTTACCCCGCGGAACCCGCGGTTTTTGGTGCATACAAGTATTTTTGTTAGAGCGCCGATGGGCAACTAACGGAATACTTATAGTCTTCCCACTACTTGATAAAAGGATCTTGTGACTATCACTAGAAATGATCTTTCCCTCGCGTTCGGCTATAACGGAAACCCTCGAATCTAGAGCTGTTTGGCGTTCCAATCCAGTTCCAACAATGCACTTCTCGGACCGAGAAAGTGGAACTGCTTGGCGCTGCATATTAGAACTCATTAAAGCCCGATTCGCATCATTATGCTCAATAAAAGGAATGAGAGAACCTCCAATAGAAAAATATTGGAAAGGAAAAATACTTCTAACATGAATCTGTTCCCATGCAATAGTCAGGAATTCTTGACGGTATCTAGCTGGAACAACCTGTTCTTCCCGAATACCCTGATTCAAGGACAAAGAATTTCCTGCTGCTATCATATAATATTCATCTCTATTTGGTGATAAATAAACTACCTGTCTCTCTTTTTTTTCTTTTGCTTTCTCAGATATTTCATAAAACGGACTCTCTATGGATCCCCACCAGTGATCAATTCTCGCATGAATAGCTAACGATCCGGTAAGTCCAACATTGATTCCTTCGGACGTGTCAATTGGACAAATACGCCCATAGTGACTCGGATGAATATCTCGGCTCCGAAAACTTGCAGTTCTCCCCGTCAATCCTCCAGGACCCAAACAACTCACTTTTCGCCCATGAACCGTTTGTGTCAATGGATTGGTTTGATCAAAAACTTGAGATAAGGGGTATGTGCCAAAAAAGGTCTCATAAGTAGTTATTAATAAAATCGAAGTTGAAGTTGGAGTTACCAAAGTTTGTGGAGTCGGTTTCGATTGACGTATGAATACTCTACGGATAGTTTTTTGAACCGCATGTTGTAAACGTCCAAGAGCCAGTCCGAATTGATCTTGTAACAGATCCGCAACCGAACGAATACGTTTATTTTTCAAGTGATTCATATCGTCATCGTCAAGTATACCCGTTCCAAATTTCATTCCAATCAAATGATCCGTAGCGGCCAACACATCTCGTGGTAACAGGAATGTATTGTTCTGAGGGATATCAAGACTCAGTCTCCGATTCATATTTCGTCGACCAACTCTTCCTAATTCACATTTTTGTTGAAAAAATTTCTTTTGTAATTCCTCGCATAAAGACTCCGAAAATACCAGGTCCCCTCCTACACAAGCAAATTGTTGATAGAACTCCAAAATCGCTTTTTCTTTTGACTCAATCCTCTTCTTCTCCTTAGCATTCGGGAAAGACAAGAAAATTTCGGGATAGGAAACATTATCTAAAATTTCTCTTAGATTTGAACCCATAGCTGATGATAGAACTAAAATAGATATCTTTTGTTTTCTACTTACGCGAGCCCATATCCTTTCTTTTTTATCAATTGCTAATTCCGACCTTCCTCCCCAATCTGATATTATAGTCCCGGTGTATATAGAAATTCCCTTATGGTCTAATTCCGAGCGGTAGTAAATACCAGGACTTAGCAATATTTGATTGATCACAATTCGGTATATTCCGTTTATTATAAAGGTTCCTAAGGAATTCATTATAGGAATGGTTCCAATGGAAATGGTTTGCTTTTGCACATCGAAACCAAAAATTAATCTCGCGGATACATATAATTCGGAAGAATAGGTGAGTGATTCATACACAGCATCCCTTTCTTTTATCGAAGGTTCTAGCAATTGATATCCTTTTGCAAATAATTGAAATGCAATTTCGTGATCTGGATCTTTAATTGTTGGAAACTTCTCAAGTTCTTCTGCCAACCCTTGATTAATGAATCCCAAAAATCCCTCGAATTGGATCTGACTAAATCCGGGTATTGTGGACATTCCCTCATTTCTATTCCGGAGCATTTTAATCTTAAGTTTCCTATTTATCGAAGAAAAATTCCATTATCAGCTCACTCTTCATCAATCCCTACGGATCAATCTAGCAATCATGGAATCTATATTCTGTTTACTGAATCACATGAAATTCTAGGGAACTCCACATATGCATTTCTATTTCATATATGTATTTCATACATATGAATAGAGACGATTTCGACGAAAGTTCGAATTTAGCAGGGGTAGAAATGGAATAAAAATGAATTGATAAAACAGTCCTAGAAAAAAATTCTGCCACTTAAACTTTATGATATTTTAATAAAAAGATTGGATAGCAAAGATTTCTTGTTTTATCTCCTTTCTATGAAAGGGATAAAGCCATAATAATTTATAAGCACTAGAAAGTTTGACTTTAGTTCGATTTAGAATAGCACGCTTAGTTTCATTTTCAAAAAGAATTTTAAGGTTCTTTTTTGTTTCGTATTCGTAGTAGTAGAATTGCTGGAAAATAAAGGATTTCGTTGTAGAATTCTAAAATCAATTCTAAAATAAATAAAGTACTTATCTTTACTTTATTTTTCTTTACTTTATTTTTTAAGTACTTGCCAATCTAGTTATCCACCTATCTACATATCCTTTCTTTTATCGTAATTGCACTTAGGTGGGCCAAGAAAAGAAGGCCATAATCTATATCAGAGAAAATTCTCTCTTTTTTTTATTCAAGATATTTAATGCAATGAAAAATTAAAGCACGATTCCCCATAGGGATATGTACATAAGGGGGATCCATAGATAATAATGCTGTTCGGACCTGGAGTTTACCTATATACAGATTAGGGAAACATTTATTCTATTTTTTTATGCCATTAAAAATATATGGGGGGAGAATACCGATTTAAGAGTCGTTTTTAAGAGTCGTTCACTACTGCAATTCAAAAAAAAATGTTAATTTATAGTTAATGGTTCTAATTTGTTCTGAATTTTACAGCCTGCGACGGGAAATCCACCTTTTCTCCTTTGTCATCTCAATAGAATAGAAAGAAAAGGGAAGTTTTCTAGTGTTAGCAATATGTGTTTTAAGATGGAATCCATCAAATCAAGGAGAATAAGCGAAACTGGATCCAAAAAAAGCAGAAATCTTTTTTTCTTTTTGAAAAAGATTAGAAAAAAGTAAGTAGAATTAGATTCAAGATAAAAGAAAAAAAGGGTTTTAGGAAAAAAATGTGGATGAATACTTGTTCTTTTCTCAATTTTGGATCGGATTTTTTGGCGGCATGGCCAAGTGGTAAGGCAGGGGACTGCAAATCCTTTACCCCCAGTTCAAATCTGGGTGCCGCCTGATCAATAAAATACTTAGGATTACTTAGGATTACTTAGGATTATAGTACTGATCAAACTCGACAAATTCGTACCTCCCATAAGTTGGGGCACGAGAGTAACTAGGTCTGGCGGTACTGGATTTTGAGAATCCATACCATAGTTCTATCCTCAAACTATGGTTTGTTTTGTCGGCAGTGGCCCAAACGGTTACCAATAGGGATGAGGTGGCGTTTCCTTATTCTTTTATTAATTTAAATTGATTCGATTCGAGAATTGAAAAGAGACTAAGATGTCAGAAATCCTCGTATCCAAAGGTCCTTAAAGGGCAGTCTTTTTTCAATCTAAGATTGAAGAAGGGACTTCGCGAAGAAATATAAAAACTTCCTAATTATCATACATTTTATTTATCGTGCATCTTATTACATACACTTCGTACATCTTATGCTACCTACATACACAAAAGTAAAGGTTATTGATTCTGTCGAGAATTAGATTGAATAGGCTGATCAAAAATCCATTTCGGGGTTGTAGATAAGGCCCCCTTACTCTTTCATAGAAAGATAGAAAGAGGGGCGGGCGGTTTAGGTCAAAAATAAACATGGGTAAGGTAGGTATCCAATAAATATTTATCTATCCTAATTTTATGGTATATTCTTACGTCCTTTGCTTATATTAAAAAAAAGGTAACAAACGAAAGAAAAAATCTCTCTATTCCCGCGTCTTCTATTCAGGACATCCCCTTTTTTTAGGGAAAGGGCTCCGTATCATATTTATACTTAATGCTCTCCAATTCTACCAGAAATCATATAAGAATTTGTTAGGAGTAAATTCCTTTAACGGATTCGTCCATAGTCTTAGGGCGGAATAGAATGGACTTTTGACTCTGTACCCTTAATTCCACTATGATTATTGATCAATAGTAGAAGAATTCCTTCATAGAAATAGGAGACATAATTTACATGGATATAGTAAGTCTCGCTTGGGCTGCTTTAATGGTGGTCTTTACATTTTCTCTTTCGCTAGTAGTATGGGGGAGGAGTGGACTCTAGGGATACTACCAATTGATTGAGTAGTCGAATTGTAGTATCAACTCTTTTCTTTAAATTGATCATTTTGTATTAATTAATAATTTTACCAAACTTTATTTTTTATCTCTTTCTTTAGTTTTGTTTCACTCTTGTAAGAAACTCTTTTAATAAAGTAAGAAAGAGTCGTTCTATTCTACTATGTTCTATTCCAGTATAATAGAATAGAAAGGGCGATTATAGTAATTCAGAATTTATATTCTACTAGAAGTGGCGAGTAAAAAGAAAGTTCTATACATAAGAAAATTAGACTTTCTTACACGAAGCTATTCACAACATATCGCGCATTTTCCATTTATACTATTTTCTTATTCTTAGAAAATCTTTTATGTTCTTTTTTTTTGAAGGATCTCGCACTATTTTTAAGCATGAAAGATTCGTAGGTTTTTTCCTTTTACTTTTTTCTTTTACTATAATAGTCTATTTTTCTTTTACTATAATAGTCTATTCTCGTATTATTAATAGTCTATTCTCGTATTATTTTTCTCCCCCTCCATGGATTCTTTCAATGAAGAATTGTCTTGGATTTTTTTGATTTTGACTTGATTGAAATTAAGTGGATGCAGTGAAAAAAGAAGTGGAATTAGACTACTATTTCAATCTACTAATCGATTCTATGTAGATTCAAGATAATATATAGAAAGAATCAAAAGTGTGGTAGAAAGAACTACATGTAGTTCTTTCTACCACACTTTATGATTCCAACGAGATCCTTTCATTTAAGACTTGGATTTTTATTTTCTTTAATCCCTTTTTCATTTCTTCAATGATTAATTGGAATTCCAATTAATCATTTTGGCTGGCTGTTTTTACATAAATAATAAGTAAAAAGGCAGTAGGAACTAGAATGAACAATGCAGTAGCAATAAATGCGAGAATATTGACTTCCATAACCTCTTTATTTCTTTTTTTTTCACAATAACTCGGGATGTAATCCCATGGAGAGGAAAAAGGGGTATCCCGTAAATTCAAGGGGAAGACCCGCATTCTGATAATACGGAATCCATTCAATATTATGAATATTGGATCTATCAAATCAATTCATGGTTGATAGTGGAATAATATAACATAGGAGGATCCCTTATCTATACTAAGACAAAAGTGCATCGGTTTTGTGATTGGATTCGAAACCCCCTCTATTCTCTTTTTCATTCTTTTCCACTTTTGCTTTTCTATATGTATAACCAAAAATCTTTCTTATCTTATCAAATTTCCCTTCCTTTTTCTTATAGTTATACATACAATTATGTATGTATGTATTATATGACTACCTTTCTATGGGTCACATAGACATCCAAATAAGCAGTAGAAGTCGAAATGAGATGGAGAAAAGAGGATTTTAAATAAAAAGGATCGCATATTTTAATTTAGGAAAAAGATCGTTTGCTTAGTTTTTATTTTATTAGGTTATTATCAATAGCTGCTTTTTGGGGTCTAAAGATGAGAGCGGATCCATGAAAAAAGGAAAGATTAATTTGTCCATTCATTCAACCGTAGTTCGGGACTGACGGGGCTCGAACCCGCAGCTTCCGCCTTGACAGGGCGGTGCTCTGACCAATTGAACTACAATCCCTGCGAGGTGTATGGCATGCCTATTTAAAAATAATAGAACCATAAGAAGATTTGATTCGTCTGTCGTGCTCTAAGAAATAGACGAATCATATACTACATACCCACATAGGATATGTGGGTATAGTGCGAGTGGCATAACAAGTATGCCGCGATTTTTTATCCCTAAAAATAAATGAGAATCCGCCTTTCCATAAGAAAAACTCTTTTCTTTGTCTTTTCTTTGTAAGAGAAAGAATCAGAGAGATATGGATTAGAAAGAAATTTGCCCATTTCTGTTTATCCTTTATTTCTATGGATCAGACATTATTTTTTATGGAAGAGAAAAAATAAAAATGGATTTAGTTCATATTAATGAAGCCCTAGATTTTTGGGCCGAGCTGGATTTGAACCAGCGTAGACATATCGTCAACGAATTTACAGTCCGTCCCCATTAACCGCTCGGGCATCGACCCAGGAAGAATTTATTCTAGGCTTTTTGATAATCTATGATTATCCTCTTTTTATAATACTCCCTACCCCCAGGGGAAGTCGAATCCCCGCTGCCTCCTTGAAAGAGAGATGTCCTGAACCACTAGACGATGGGGGCATCACTAGACGATAGCACTATATACAACCACTCGTCATTATACTATAATGATAGTATGAGCAGTTTTTTTGAATTGTCAATATACTCGAAGAGTATAACTAGATCAAAGTTAAGAGTCTTTACTACTTTTCTGTTACGCTTTCATAGCATTTTTTTTAGTTGATGGTTAGGTTAATTCACGCATCATCCCCTACTTTTTAAGTAAATTAAAAGTAAATTCCTTTAAATTTAAGGGTATAGAATTAAGAATAGATTAATAAAAAGGAGTCTAGATTAGTTCAGTACAGGTATTGATTTGATTGCTCTAACAGGAAAAAGAGTCCAATTTCATTTCTTGTTTTAAACTCTGTACTTAAGTTTAGTGTTCAGACCAAAAATGTGGACATCTCGCACTAAACTAAGTCATAAAATTCAAGAAAAAATGGAGATATTAAAAAAAAAAGAAAAAAAAATGAATGAATTTAGTAGAAAATTACTTTATCGGATTCGAACCGATGATTTCTGTCTTACCAAGGCATTATTCTACCACTAAGTGAAAAGCCCTTTATCGGATTTGAACCGATGACTTATGCCTTACCATGGCATTACTCTACCACTGAGTTAAAAGGGCTTTTTATTCAAAAATTAGCCACTTTCATTTCCCATTATGGGTCTACTGCATAATGTATATATTATATGTATATAGAGAGATATATGTAGAGATTTTATTTTATATCTATTGGATACACTTGAAGAGGGTAAGTTCGTAGGTATGTAAACACTATCTCGTACGATTCACCAAACCAAAGCCCGGAAGTTCAATTTTTTTTTGTTTAAGAAGAGAACCAATATGTATCAATTGTTGAATCGGACACAACAATGGGCCAAAACGGCTAAAGGGGCAATAAGAACTGCTGTTAAAAAAATGATAGACTTTGTTTTTTTTATCTTTAGGCTATTCACTTTTCACGTGCTCAGAATGTTCTGCAGAATTAGGGACTTTTTTCTTTTATTGGCTGATCTGATGATGAGAACTTTCTCCATTTATGTTTTATTTCCTCTAATTCTAATTCTAATTGGGCGGGGTATAAAGGAATTTGCGCTCTTCATATACCCATATCCCATATGGCTGGGTATTAATTTTCAGTGATATACTTCTTATCTGTTTTGGTGAGAGATTGAAACAATTTTTAGCGGGCATCTTTTGGAAAAACTTTCGAGTTCAAAACTTTTTCATTTTTCTTAAAAAGTTTTGGACGGATTTGTTGAAACGATTTTCAACAGGTACCCCTTGGAAATGGGGTACTTGACTATTCTACAAGGATTCTAGTGGATTTGGAACAAACTATGTTGGAGTTTTTTATCAACAATTTGATTCTAAAAAAAGTTGACAGTCGAATTTATACTGCAGAGTATAAAAATTATACTACTGCCGCCCAACAAAAAGTAAAAAGCATATCCTACATACCTAACTCCTCCAGGTTCAGGGTTTTCTCCTCATACGGCTTGAGAGGAGGATTCTAGATTTTCGATCCTAGGGTGAAAAGGAAGGGAACAGATACCCAATATGATTCTTAGGAGGAACGTTTGGTAATGGGCCTCTATGCTCTTTTTTATATGTTCTTAGTTCTATTCATCTTCTTTGATTCTTTTAAACAAGAATCCAATAAACTAGAATTGAGTGGAAAAGAAGAGAGAAAATTAGTAAATGGGGAGGATCCGCTAACCAGAGACTTTCCGGATCCTCTTTATGAAGAGTTTGAGGAGTCCCCATCAGAGGACTCTGATGTCAATTTTCATGAGGAAGTCCATGATGAATTTTTTAAAGTCATCTCACTCCTTCCCTATGGCTCGGACTTCATGATAAGTGGAGGAAGAAAACATATTTCCCAATTTATTTGTTCAATTCTGAACAAAAAAGAAAAGGAAGAAAAGGATTTATGGGGACTGTACTGCCCCCTATATCTCTTAGTTTATATTGTAAGAATAATCAAACTATTCCTTACAACAGTCTGGCACATTTGCGTCCTCACAAATAATGATCCTTGTAGTCATAACCGTAGAATAGATCCTAATCGAAATGCATACATTTGGTTCATACGCTATTGGCATGGTAAGAAGAGATGTATTTTACAGACTAGAGAGGGGCTATCTAAATCCTAAAGTAAAGGCCCGCGATTGAAGTACCAACCGCCCACACGCATGAACTTTCTCTGGTTGATTCGATAAGGTGGAATTAGCCTCCTTCTCAAATGACTACCCTTGACAAAGGGTAGCGTTGGTATCATAATCTACATGTAGCGGGTATAGTTTAGTGGTAAAAGTGTGATTCGTTCTATTAATAACTGAATTTGAAATGATATACTTAAGGCATCCTTAAGTTTTTTTATATTCATATTCCGATTAAAACTTTAGTTCTTATAAAGGGTTTAATCCTTTTCCTCTCAATAGCATATTGAGGAAGAATATACATTCTCGCGATTAGTATCCAAAGAATAATTGAATTTGCATCCAAAATACAAATTCGATTATGAGTACGGAGTCGCGAAGCATAATTTTACATTGGATTAAGTATTCCGATTTTAAAAATATGAGTAAAGGATCTATGGATGAAGATACAAAAAAGTTTATTTCCAATCGTAACTAAATCTTCTTTTGTTTTGTTTAAAAAGGAAATGGAAGCCCAATAGCTAAAAAACAAGGGTTTTGGTTTACTAGAACCATCAGTATATTGTTTCAGCTCGGCGGAAACCCAATTCTTCTCCTCAGGATCTCTTGAATGAAATTAGGGAACGAAGTAAGTAGATTAGATAGATATTTAGGATAATTTCTATCTCCTATTCTATAGGGATCATCTAGAAAGCGGAGAGCTTTGGTTCCATTTAGACAGAAAAGCTGACATAGATGTTAAGCGGTGAGAATATCCATAAAGGAGCCGAATGAAATCAAAATTTCATGTTCGGTTTTGAATTAGAGACGTTAAAAATAATCAACCAACGTCGACTATAACCCCTAGCCTTCCAAGCTAACGATGCGGGTTCGATTCCCGCTACCCGCTCCATTCTGTATAAGAAGACTATTCTATTTGTTTGTCTAGACATGGTATAGACTTGTATTCAACCTTTTTCGTCCACTTGTTTTCGGCGCTACAGAGCGGAGTAGAGCAGTTTGGTAGCTCACGAGGCTCATAACCTTGAGGTCACGGGTTCGATTCCCGTCTCCGCACTTAACAGTCCGTATAAATGGACTATCCATTTGTATAGATATGGTAGAGGGCTATATCCAACCCTTTTTTTTTTGAGTCGAGTGCAAAGGAAGGATAAGATAGGAAGGGGTACAGTACTAGACTAACAACTAATTAATTTAATATTAATTAAATCGAAGCAGTCTAGTAGTAAGGTACTAGACTTAATTTTTTATCATAGTACCCTACTAAATTAAGGTGGCGAACGACGGGAATCGAACCCGTATCTTCTCCTTGGCAAGGAGATGTTTTACCACTGAACCACGCTCGCTACATTGAACTACGCCCGCTACGGCCTATATTTTATAGGATATATCCACCTGGGTCGACCGTCTATGTCTGGGTCGACCGTTTCATTTTCTATTAGAGTTTTCTTTTTCTTAATTGTCTGTCAATCAATATTCTAATGGCAATATAATTTCATAATAATGAAAGAGAAGAGGTAATAATTAGGAACCCAAATAGCATTTTAATGTGTATCAAAATCCTAATTTTTTCGAAAAAGGGCCTTTCTTTTTATTTATTTTGTTTTGTATCGGGCTACTAAATACTAAACAAATTCAAGAAATGAGAGAATTCAGAATAGCTACCAGAAAGACTAATCCAATCCATAATGATGTAC